GTAAGGAGGGGGTCAAATTCAAGTAGCAATTCAACTGTGTTTTGTTAAGTTTTATTCGGCATAACATAAACGGAATCACGCTCTGTAGGACTTGAACCTACGACATCGGGTTTTGGAGACCCGCGTTCTACCGAACTGAACTAAGAGCGCTTTCTTATGACAGGGGATACGATTGGAAAGAAAAGGATTTTTTTGTACCTCCAATCCATCTTGCTTGCATACATCGATCGGTATGCAAAAATGAAAAAGGATTCTGTCCAATTTGAATCGATTTCACTTAATTAATATTAATCCCTCGTTACTGCCCATAGGAGAAGTAATAGGTAGGGATGACAGGATTTGAACCCGTGACATTTTGTACCCAAAACAAACGCGCTACCAAGCTGCGCTACATCCCTTTTCAAAATTTTTGTACAGTATCATTGTACAAAATCCATGTATTGTTTTCCACATCGTGATTTTCTCTTCTATCCATATACAATTTTCTTGTCATTTCTTATTTTTGGTTTCATATAATAAAAGAATTATATATATCTGAAACCTAACGTAAAAAAAATACAAATGATCTTGAACTACAGCATCCGACCATATATGTATTACAATAAAGAAGGAGGATTTTCAATGCGAGATATAAAAACATATCTCTCCACGGCCCCTGTGCTAACTACTCTCTGGTTTGGGTCTTTAGCGGGTTTATTGATAGAAATTAATCGTTTATTCCCAGATGCTTTGTCATTCCCCTTTTTTTAATTCTAGTTATTGATATGCAAAAAATAAAGAAAATTTGGGATACAATTATACGTGATGTGACTAAAACCCCGTCCACCCTTTTTTCATTCAGTTCTTTAGGATAGGAAGGAAAGAGAAAGTGTATTGAACCTCAGCAAAAATCCTGTGGATCTAAGATCCTATTTTGGAGAACATAAATGGAAAGGGGAGTACAGTCTAGGGCGGGCTGCACGAAATCCATCATAGCATAGAAAGAGGATCCTTAAATGCTGGGATTAGCATAGGAATAATTGATAGTTAGAAAAAAATTGTATTACTTACATTATTACTATATATTCTATTCATATTAATTTGAATTACAACGAAATCTTTAGAAATGGAATTTCTAGTTAGTAACTTCTATTGATTTTTTTTTGTTATTTTCGTATTCTTCGGTTCGGATCGAAAATAGAAGAGTTAAGTCGATTCAAAATGTAAAGGAGGTTTATGGCCAAGGGTAAAGATGTCCGAGTTATAGTTATTTTGGAATGTACCAATTGTGTCCAAAATGGTGTCAATAAAGAATCGCCGGGCATTTCTAGATATATTACTCAAAAGAATCGACACAATACGCCTAGTCGATTAGACTTGAGAAAATTTTGTCGCTATTGTCACAAGCATACGATTCACGGGGAAATAAAGAAATAGATCGAGCGGAACGTGTGTTCGATCTTTCCAATCCAAGGGGCAGGAAGCAGGAAAAGGGGGAAGTTCACATATATAATACAAATAAAACCTTATTTTGGTCGGATCTGAAATGAATAAAAAAAATATAATTTTAGAGAAAAGGAAAAACCCATGGATAAATCCAAGCAACCCTTTCGTAAATCTAAGCGATCTTCTCGTAGGCGTTATCCCCCAATTGAATCGGGGGATCGAATTGATTATAGAAATATGAGTTTAATTAGTCGATTTATTAGTGAACAAGGAAAAATATTATCTAGACGGGTGAATAAATTGACCTTGAAACAACAACGATTAATTACTATTGCTATAAAGCAAGCTCGTATTTTATCTTTGTTACCTTTTCTTAATAATGAGAAACAATTTGAGAGAGCCGAGTCGATCCCTAGAACTACTGGTCATAGAACCAGAAATAAATAGACATACTCCTCAATTTACCCAAAACTCCAATCGGAACTCAAGCTCGGATTTCTTTTTTGTTTGAAAAAGTCTAGAATCCAGGTTTTCTTCTTGTGTTATAAGAAACAACAAATAGGGGAAGAAGAAATCTTTTTTTTATTGAAAGATGTTCGTTCATTCCTACTACTTAATCTTAATTTATTCTATCTTCCCGGAGAAGGGACTCCGGGAATTCTTTTTCAATCATTTCTATATATTAATATCACTTTAGAATTTCCTTTATTTGAGAATCTTATTGGAAATCATGTAAAGACAATTCTTATTTGATATAGCTATTTGTGCAAGTATCTTACGATTAAGAAGCAATTGCTTCTTGTACATATTGTGTATTAATCGACTATAACTATAGAATACCCCCTTTTCACGAGTTACTGCATTTATCCGAGTGATCCACAAACGACGAAAATCCCTTTTTTGTCTTCCCCTATCTCGATGAGAGGAAACCAAAGCTCTCATTTTCTGTTGAGTAGCCGTTCGAGTAAGTCTTGAATGAGCCCCTATAAAGGTTGATGCAAATAAACGAATTTTTGTTCGACGTCTCCGAGCTATATATCCTCGTTTAACTCTGGTCATTGAATCAAATTAAACTTTAATGAATAACTAATTGATTTTTCTTCTTTCAGTCATCCTTTTATTCCCCGGTTGCTTAATAACAAAACGGATTATTCCAATATATAAAATAAAAATTCCAATGGCTTTTGCTACTATGACCTTCCCAACCACGATTTTTTATTCCTTCCAGACATTTTACTTGGAAATAAGAAATTTTATTGATACTAAAAAAATCAAAATAGTGGGTTCCGTCGTTTCTATGGTTACTTCGTAAACGGTGAGGTCCTCTCTATACACCGGAGCCTCCTCTTTCATTTCATTTAATCAAATGTTATTGTGAACTTGTATAGTTCACAATCTTTGGCTCTACCCATCAATTATACAATAATAGATAGCTCTTTTCACAAAAAAGGCTATCCATACAGTGACGGCATTTAATTATAAAAGTTGGCTAGGTAGCTGACCTTGTTAGTCCGTTCTTTCAAGAATAAGAACATGATTTTTTGCTTCTTATAGTACTATTTCCTCCGCTTAATGGATAACTATTTGCTACCAATGGGGAATTTCTTCTCATCTCAAATGGAGGTGATTGGATTTGCACCAATGGAAACCATAAATTCCATACACAAACAATATAGGTATTATGATAGATAGGTATATATATGATAGATCGATAGATCCTCATTTTTAGGTAATAAATACCCTTCTTCCACTCTATCTATCCTATGTTACTGGCAATTGGTACTGGAAAAATTGTTTCATTTATTCGAACTCATGATCTAAACGAGTCGCACATACACCCTAGTACATGTTCCTCGACGCTGAGGACATCCTCGAAGAGCGGGGGATTTCGTGACATTTCTTATTGGCTGTCTTGTGTTTCTAATAAGTTGTTTAATAGTTGGCATGTCGTATATATGGATAGAATAGTTTGGTTTAGATCGATCTTAACCTGATAATTATGATTATGAATTATTTCGATTCAATATTAAATCACAGAAAATTCGAATTATGGTTTGAATTGGAAATGGAATCATGGATTGAATTTACACGGAATTCCCAGTATTTTCATTTTCGACCGCTACAAGATCAACAATACCATGAGCTTGGGCTTCTGTTGCTGACATAAAAACATCTCTTTCCATGTCTTCGGATATAACCCATAAAGGGTTGCCCGTTCTTTGTACATAAACCTTTGTAAGGGTTTCGCGAAGTTTCAGTAGTTCTTCTGCTTCCAGGATAAATTCCCCTGCTTGTGCCTCATAAAAAGAACTAGCGGGTTGGTGAATCATAACCCTGATAATATTGATATAACATTATGCATGAATGGTTCTTCTATCTCGAACGATTGGGGTCAAGTAAGGGATAAAAAAAAACAAGAAGAAAAAAATAGAATAGAATTGAACAGCCGTACAGGCATCTTTTGCTCATTGCATACGGCTCTGCAATGGAATTTACTTTTTCCTCCCTTCTATTCTATCGAAGAAAGAAATAGGATCCCTACGATCCAAATCGTTGAATGATCCATTTACCACCCTTCCTTTCGTATCATAGGAAGAAAAAAATACTATGATGGTTCTGTTGCTTTCTATATTTATCTCATCTGTGATTTAGCAATCCCAAAGTTTCTTTTTGACTTTTTGATACGATCAAAATAAGTAAAAATGATCCTTTTTTCCATTTTCGTACTCTTTTTTTCATAACATAAATATCAGTAAAGAGACTTCTGGTGTGGAAGAAAATGGTTTGTGACGCTGAAATGTACTCCCGACACATAAGATAAAATCGGAAATAACCCCTGTTTCATACTACTATCTCGATATAAAATCTCATGTTAAGAAAAACAATAATGGATTGTTCATATCGAACTCGAAGTGCCATGCTATTATTACTTATTATTCATATTCGATATGGCGAAGGCATAGTCTTCTTCTTTTTTTTTCAAATAAATATTCATTGGCGCCAAGCGTGAGGGAATGCTATACGTTTGGTAATTTCTCCTCCGACCAGAATGAAAGATCCCATTGAAGCGGCTAATCCCATGCATATTGTATGTACATTGGGTGACACAAATTGCATAGTATCATAGATGGCTATTCCTGGTATTACCCATCCGCCGGGAGAGTTTATAAACAAATAAAGATCCTTAGTATCATCTTCTATACTAAGATATACCATGAGACCAACAAGTTGATTCGAGATCTCGCTATCAACCTCTTGCCCTAAAAAAAGTAATCTTTCTCGATGAAGTCGGTTGATTAGGACAAAATTGTATCCTTTAGGAACCGTACGTGCACCTTTGGATGCATACGGTTCAAAAATAAAATTGCGAAAAAAGAATCAATGTGTCTATTCTATTCCTATCTCTTTTTTTGTAACAGATTTCCGTTTTTCTAAAAAAGGGGGTTTTCCTCCATTTTTCAAAAAACATTAGTTTTTGCCCCTTCCCTAAAAAAAAGAATTTACTGATTGAATTAACCTTTCATTGATGTATTGTTTCGTCGAGATGAAAATCGCGATGTCATTTTCTTGTTCCTGAATGGGCTCTTTCAATTCTTTTAGGTTTATGTTCTACTCCGGGGAAAGATCTGTCCGAATTCTATTTGCACATATAGGGCAAATGATCTCAGTACCACTTCTTTTTGCTACGACTTTTTTTCAATTCGTTTCATGCCTCCCCCCAAACTAAACTATTTGATGTATTCATCATACCGGTTAGCACGGCAGTTTCAGATCACCCCTCCCTATAATAAGTATAAGAATTGTCTATAATACAAGTGGTAATCGCGCATATATTACCATTATCGATTTGGTATTTTCTGAACGGAGCCTGGATACTTTATTTTATTAGTCCAAGTCAACCATAAATTCTTCTAATTGATAATATTTATCCTCAATATAAATTGATCTAATTTCACTTCACGCTCCGAATGATTAATGGTTCAATCAATACAATATTTACAATATTTCTTGGGCGAAACGGAGGATATCTCGATCGGGTGAGAAAACGGGTAAATCCCGTATAACCCAATATGTCTGACAAGTCGCACTATACGTCAACCCAAAATGCATCTTCCTCTCCAGGACTCCGAAAAGGTACTTTTGGAACACCAATGGGCATTAAATTTAAGAAAAAAATTAAGTACTATACTTCACTTTAATATGGAAACGTAAGAATGGGTTTATTGTCTTCATCATTTTTTTCTGTTTATTATATTTTATACATAGATTGAAGGTTTATATAGGAAGACAAAATAAATAAAAATTTGAACGAACGGGTTCGTCGATCATTCGAATAATGAATAAGTATCTATGCATTCCTTCCCCTAAAAAGGGACCAATCCTCCCATTGCGTATTGGTACTTATCGAGTATAGAATAGATCTGCTTCTCTTTGTTCTTACGAACAGAATTCTTCCGTTATTTTCAACGGAACGGAAGAAATAGTAACCCTTTCTTATACAGAATCCACTGAAAAGGTTAGGTACATAGTATAAGTTTCAATGCGATAAAGTTACATAGTATCTATTTTTCTTTGCTAAAGGGGTATTTCCATGGGTTTGCCTTGGTATCGTGTTCATACTGTCGTATTGAATGATCCCGGTCGATTGCTTTCTGTCCATATAATGCATACAGCTTTAGTTTCTGGTTGGGCAGGTTCGATGGCTCTATACGAATTAGCGGTTTTTGATCCCTCTGACCCTGTTCTTGATCCAATGTGGAGACAAGGTATGTTCGTTATACCTTTCATGACTCGTTTAGGAATAACGAATTCGTGGGGTGGTTGGGGTATTTCAGGAGGAACTATAACGAATCCGGGTATTTGGAGTTATGAAGGCGTGGCAGGGGCACATATTGTGTTTTCGGGCTTGTGTTTCTTGGCAGCCATCTGGCATTGGGTGTATTGGGACCTAGAAATATTCTGTGATGAACGTACAGGAAAACCTTCTTTGGATTTGCCCAAGATCTTTGGAATTCATTTATTTCTCTCAGGAGTAGCTTGCTTTGGCTTTGGCGCATTTCATGTAACAGGTTTATACGGTCCTGGAATATGGGTATCTGATCCTTATGGACTAACTGGAAAAGTACAATCTGTAAATCCGGCGTGGGGCGCAGAAGGTTTTGATCCTTTTGTTCCGGGAGGAATAGCCTCTCATCATATTGCAGCGGGTACGTTGGGCATATTAGCGGGCCTATTTCATCTTAGTGTCCGCCCGCCTCAACGTCTATACAAAGGATTACGTATGGGCAATATTGAAACTGTACTTTCTAGTAGTATCGCTGCTGTTTTTTTTGCAGCTTTCGTTGTTGCTGGAACTATGTGGTATGGTTCAGCAACTACCCCAATCGAGTTATTTGGTCCTACTCGTTATCAGTGGGATCAGGGATATTTCCAGCAAGAAATATATCGAAGAGTTGGCGCTGGACTAGCCGAAAATCTGAGTTTATCGGAAGCTTGGTCTAAAATTCCTGAAAAATTAGCTTTTTATGATTACATTGGTAATAATCCGGCAAAAGGGGGATTATTCAGAGCGGGATCAATGGACAGCGGAGATGGAATAGCTGTTGGGTGGTTAGGTCACCCCGTCTTTAGAGATAAAGAAGGGCGCGAGCTTTTTGTACGCCGTATGCCCACTTTTTTTGAAACATTCCCGGTAGTTTTGGTAGATGGAGACGGAATTGTGAGGGCCGATGTTCCTTTTAGAAGGGCAGAATCAAAGTATAGTGTTGAACAAGTAGGTGTAACCGTTGAGTTCTATGGTGGCGAACTCAATGGAGTCAGTTATAGTGATCCTGCTACTGTGAAAAAATATGCTAGACGTTCCCAATTAGGTGAAATTTTTGAATTAGACCGGGCTACTTTGAAATCCGATGGTGTTTTTCGTAGCAGTCCAAGGGGTTGGTTCACTTTTGGGCATGCTACGTTTGCTTTGCTCTTCTTTTTCGGACACATTTGGCATGGTGCTAGAACCCTGTTCAGAGATGTTTTTGCTGGTATTGATCCAGATTTGGATGCTCAAGTGGAATTTGGAGCATTCCAAAAACTTGGAGATCCAACTACAAGGAGACAGGTAGTCTGATACAAGATTGCTACGGTATCTTTCGCCTCTATTTTTTTTATTTGAATTGAATAGGGTACCTAAGAAATCTTGACTTGAATTACCCACTTTTCTTTTATTTTTTCCCTTTTTTATATGGTAAATGATCCCAAATGAATAGGTGTGGAAGCTATAATTGTAAACCACGATCGAATCTATGGAAGCATTGGTTTATACATTCCTTTTAGTCTCGACTTTAGGGATAATTTTTTTCGCTATCTTTTTTCGAGAACCGCCCAAGGTTCCTACTAAAAAAACGAAATGATTTTTCATTATCTCAACTGAAGTTGAAGTAATGAGCCGACCGATATAATATGGTCGGCTCATTACTTCAACTAGTCTAGTCCCCGTGTTCTTCGAATGGATCTCTTAATTGTTGAGAGGGTTGCCCAAAAGCGGTATATAAGGCGTACCCGGTAAAGCTTACAAGTAAACCAGATATGGAGATGGCGACTAGGGTTGCTGTTTCCATTTTGAGATAATTTCAAGATCACAATGGATCTACGATAAGATCGTTTATTTACAACTACAACGGAATAGTATACAAAGTCAACAGATCTCAACCAATGATTAAATAGGATTTATGGCGACACAAACCGTTGAAGGTAGTTCTAGATCTAGGCCAAGACAAACTAACGTAGGGAGTTTATTGAAACCATTGAATTCAGAATATGGTAAAGTAGCTCCGGGCTGGGGGACTACACCACTTATGGGAATCGCAATGGCTCTATTTGCGATATTCCTATCTATTATTTTGGAAATTTATAATTCTTCCGTTTTACTGGATGGAATTTCAATGAGTTAGGTTCATAAAAACAAGGAAGTCCTTGTTTTTCGATCAAAATAACAAATTGACTTAAGACTCGGATTTATAGACCATTCTGGTAGTTCGACTGTGGAATTTATTTGTTTCGGTATTTCCGGAATATGAGCGTGTGACTTGTTATAATTGATCCTATTGATAATACAGAGAAAGAGCCTGTCGTCTCTATCAAGATGATTCTATCTCGTCAGATATTGATTCTAGTATCTGGAACACGGAATATATAGAATAGATCAAGAAAAGAAATATTTGAACTATGATTCATACCTACTATTCAGACCTCGCGACCGGACTCAAAAAAAGATGTCAGATAAGTATTTTATAAAGCAAACGATTTTTCTTTCTTCAGACTTCTTTTGTCCGAAGGACAAAGATTTTGTTGAGTCATTACATCTACTCATTGAATAAGTGATCATCAAATGGTTTTTACTCAGAGAACCTTTGAGTTTAGCTTGGGGCGAAATCATCGTGGTTCTAGTATGAATCTGAGGTTTTAATTGATTCATAGGGTCTCAACAAGAGAATTCCTATCAATAGTAAAACAAGAGTAAATCCGCATTACGTACAAAAAAATAGGGAAGAGAAGATTCAAGAGGCCCATAACGATCAACATAAAGAAAGACGGACGAGCCAACTTGATATTTTTTGGCATTATCATCACAAAGAAAGAAGAGATTCCGTCTTTTTGTTACTTACTATCTTCGGGACAAATCGAATCAAGCGAATAAGAATAAGAAGTTTTGCACTTTCTATATTCGTGGAAACTAGTATTTGTGTGTTTCTGTTTGAGCCGTACGAGATGAAATTCTCATATACGGTTCTCAGAGGGGGAGTCCTCTTGGATTACCTATCTCAATAAAGTATATGATTGGTTCGAGGAACGCCTCGAGATTCAAGCGATTGCAGACGATATAACTAGTAAGTATGTTCCTCCTCATGTCAACATATTTTATTGTCTAGGAGGGATCACACTTACTTGTTTTTTAGTACAAGTAGCTACGGGTTTTGCTATGACTTTTTACTATCGTCCAACCGTTACAGAGGCTTTTTCCTCTGTTCAATACATAATGACTGAAGCCAATTTTGGTTGGTTAATCCGATCAGTTCATCGATGGTCAGCAAGTATGATGGTTCTAATGATGATTCTGCACGTATTTCGTGTGTATCTTACAGGGGGATTTAAAAAACCCCGCGAATTAACTTGGGTTACAGGTGTAGTTTTGGGTGTATTGACTGCATCTTTTGGTGTAACTGGTTATTCCTTACCTCGGGACCAAATTGGTTATTGGGCAGTCAAAATCGTGACGGGTGTACCTGACGCTATTCCTGTAATAGGATCGCCTTTGGTAGAGTTATTGCGTGGAAGTGCTAGTGTCGGCCAATCCACTTTGACTCGTTTTTATAGTTTACACACTTTTGTACTGCCTCTTCTTACTGCCGTATTTATGTTAATGCACTTCCCAATGATACGTAAGCAAGGTATTTCGGGTCCTTTATAGAGAAGACAGATCATAGATATTTGTCATTTCTCATATGCATATATCATATTGGGGAAGGAACAATAGTATTTCATTGCTACAAATATGGATTATTGAATAAAAAAAAAAGATAAGACA